TTAAAGGATTAAACCCCCTTAAGAAATAAAGTTTGTCGGTCGGAATATGAATCAAACAGAAAGACCCTCTAACTATTTCCGTTGTCGATAGAACGAATCACACTTTTACCACTAAACTATACCCGCTACAATATGATTATAGTCTATGAATTTACTATTTGTCGAATAAATGAATGGGACGTAATCAAGATAGGATTAGAATCATGAAAATTGCAGTAAGTGCTGACGTGTTCCGATGGGGGACTTAATGAAATAGACGAAGATTCGTTTAAATAACAAGTTATATCTTTTGCATGGGAATCATTACTGACAGTCCCGGCTCGAAATAACCATTGAAGTCGGAACATAAACATAAGAATGAGTTGTGCAAGAATCGGTAGTTCCATTTTTTTTTTTTTTTAACTTCTCCATTAATTCTTTTTCAAGTAAATAAACGATTTCTCCCCCCCTCCCCGCAAAAAAGTGAGAGTTTGCATCTCATCTTTTTCGAGGTTACTCTTTTCTCTACTCATTTAACTGCCAAATTTTATGAATTTGGGTTTATTGTATCTAGTGAAAAATCAAAAATCATAGTATTCGTCTTTTTTGCGGACTCAAGTGTTCAAACAAAGCTTTTCCCATGAGAAAAGAAATGTGTGTTTTTTCATTCCAGTAAGTCAATATCAATAAAATCAAAAAAGCAAAAAATAAAGAATCATAAGAAATGACAGGAGTGTCATAGGAATGGAAATAGCCTTTGTCACTGCCATAATAACAAGTATTTTCTTTTTTAAACCAGAAAAATCATTTAATCTATGATTCATTGGAACAAAACGAGGAATGGCCTGGCTAGAGACTGGCCAGGCCAGGGAATAAAAGAACCTTGATTTTCTCAATCTTTACTTCGCGCGTTACAAAAAAACTGTCAATTTGTTATTGGGAGAGATGGCTGAGTGGACTAAAGCGGCGGATTGCTAATCCGTTGTACGGATTTTTAGTACCGAGGGTTCGAATCCCTCTCTCTCCGTCCCTTCCGATCACTTGAGATTTCTCATCTTTCGAATTCTAAAAAATATTGATCCCTTCTTATCTTGGTTAAATGTATGGAATAGAGAAAATCTTAAGAAGATTAAGAAATCCAGGAACTAAAAACCTCCGATTTTTTTATTCCTCGCGTCCAGGATTACGTCCTGGATCATTAGATAGGAATCCGAAGATGAAGAGAGAAACAAAGAATATCACTACTGTGTAAACGAATAGTTTGAGAGTAAGCATTACACAATCTCCAAGATCTTTTTTGGTGGAAAGGAAATAGGGGAATAGATTCTCTATTTTTGTACCGCATATCCCATTTTGACACCAAGAAATTTCTTTCTATTCTAGAAAAGAAAGGGATTCATTTGTAAGAAGATAAGATTTCTCTCGTTACCAAAATTGTTTTTTAATACTAACAATTACGTATTGTGGGGGACCTTACATAAGGTATTTGACCTTTGGAGGGTCAGAATGAGAAAAAGGGGTGATCCAGATCCATCTCAGCTATCCAATTTCTATGTTTGAATCGAGAGTTCATAATGTAAGACTTATCTTGATCTTATTAAGATCAATTGTTAGAATATATTTATTTTTTTTTCCTCGAATCAATCATGAATTTTTCTAGGACAGTATTCAAGATCTCATCGAAAACTTACAGCAGCTTGCCAAACAAGGGCTAAGAGCAAAAAGAGCACAGGTACGACTGGCATAATATCTACGATTGGATTGAAAAAAGCATAAGCCTCAGGTAATTTGGCGAAGAAAAAACTACTCGAATGAAGGGTAGAATTAAGACAGATACAGATCAAACTAAAGGTTTTAGGCATAAGAAAAATTTTGCTCTTGGAGAGAATTTCATTATTATTGAGTTATTGATATAAGGGAAAAAATGAAGAAAGAAGATAGGCCAAACAAAAAAATTCTTCTTTTGCTTTGAACTCCCCCAATCAAAAATCTTTCAACTCTCAAATGAGAATAGAAAAAATCATACTTTTCTACAATATCTTAATTGATTTCTATATAATGAGCAATAAATTCATTTTGATTCTACATCTGCATGTGTAGAATTTTAGCAACAACCTATTCCATATATATTGGGACGGGAATTGACGAACAACCAATAGACATATTAGTGTTATTATTGTCGAATGGAAATCTAAATGGGGCGTGGCCAAGCGGTAAGGCAGCGGGTTTTGGTCCCGTTACTCGGAGGTTCGAATCCTTCCGTCCCAGCCCCGATTCTATCATAACAATGTTCTCTTTTTTTTTTTTAACAATCCTTTGTTTATTTAAAAGTGTAATATTGGATACAACGCGGTCCCATCCCATCTTTTTTTTCTGATTTCTAATGATTCAGAGAAGAATCAATCCTTTTTGGATTCCCACATGATGCATTGTGAGTCGAAATGCCTAAGATAAGTCACTATCATTCCTAAAGTAAATGAGGTATTCAAAATGACTAATTTTAGGCGGATCCTGAATTTGAAACAGGAGGAGTTCTTGGTACTCATTTCATCACCAGACTTAAAGCTGCTAAGTCTGGGGTGGAACAAAATAAAAAGAGAAAGAACGAATCGAATTGATTTGGACTCATTTGGCTGTATACCTATACAAGATAGCATCCCGTAAGAAGATCTTTTTTTGATTCGTTTTGACTATGATCCTCATAAAATTGTGTAAATACGAGTTAATTAGCAAAGGAAGGTATCACTTTCAATATCTGTGTTAGATGCATCGCATTAAAAAGAATGAAATTCTTTGTGGAACGGATGTATTTTCTTTGGACCTAATTGCTTTTATTTTAAATTCATTGGGCTCCAATGAATAATTGGAGATCGATGAAACGATAGGAAGAGATTCATACATTCTATTTCCACTCCATTCCATAATGGAATGGAGTGGAAATAGAATTTCAGGAAAGATTCCTGAACCCGAAATAAACCAAAATCCGTATAAAACGAACCGCGTCCAGTCCATATGTATTCTTATTGTTCGATGTTAGTAACGCAGATATTTCGGTTTCGGTGAAATAGATTTGTGATCTCTTAAATATACACGATGACTTACGGTCACAATTCTTCGGTGTATCTGATGGATACGGAAAGAGCATACTCCTACGATTCTGATTTTCTCAATCAGATGAGAGACTAACGATCTTAATATTATCTTATATAAGCCTTTCTTTTTTTATTCATTTCCATGAATCCAAACAAATTGGATTTGTTTCTCGACCCATTTATCTGGTTTAAATCGTTGATGATTCAATTGGAAAAGAAAGAAGGATTTCTCTTATGCTGATCAAATTTGTGTATCTTTCATTAATGAGATATCTGCTAAACCTTTTAATTACTTGTTTTGTTTTGATTGTAGCGATTTGTTGATTTGATTGATTTAGAGATCAAACTCATTCTTTCCTGGAAAACTTATTTCTAATAATAATCATCCTGTCGAAGTAAGAAATTCTTGAAAGCATTTTTTATGATTCCTTACCGAATAAATCTTAAATATTCGAAGAAGTGTGAGATTGGTTAATTTATTCTATCGAGTTACTTGCGACTTTTCTGGGTCATTAGAATAACTTATTTAGTTAATGAATCGTTTTATTTTGTTCCGGTATTGATGATGAAATTCAAGACTCTTCTTTAGCTTAGTTGTTCAAGAAAGAATTGGACTGTTCATGAGTGATTGTCCCGAACAATATGTTGAAGGTGTAGATAGAAATAAGTCTTAAGCAGCGCATTCTTAGTGTTTTTTAGAAATGTGTGTTATTGTTATTCATATGACAGAATATGGGGTTGAATTGGCTTCTCTCTGAGACTTTCCCAGAGAAATAAACGTCTATTCATCCATATAGAAAAAGGTATGGACTATTCTACTATGCACTGATGGAACCAATGACTATTCATGATTCCATATTGAATCAATTCCATACCGGTTCCAAGTTAGAGGTAGGGGAATGTTATGGTAAAACTTCGTTTGAAACGATGTGGTAGAAAGCAACGTGCGACTTGAAGGACAAGATCTGCTGTGGATTCTTGCACCCACCATTTCCATTTTATATATCAATGAAGATGCTCTTGACTCGACATAGTTTGTTCTATGCCACTAGGACCCAATTTTTGGGGGGATAGTACATGATGGAGCTCGAGCATAAATTCTTGATTCATTTATCAGAGGGAAGGATCTAGGGTTAGTGCCAGTCAATAAGTTGTTCCAACTTCGTAAGGATATCTTCGATGTAAAAATAAAAAATTCGAACAAGTTTCAAATCCAAAAGCAAAAAAGTACAATTTGTCGGAATTGGTAAAACTTTTTCGATCAAAGGTGTATTGTATCATAGGGAATCAATCATTTGTGTAATTGTTCAATAGAAAGAACAAAAGGTATGTTGCTGCCCTTTTGAAACAATTAAGGATCACCGAAGTAATGTCTAAACCCAATGATTCAAAGCAAAGATAAAGGATACCGGAACAAGGAAACCCCACTTTCCATTGTCTCAATAACTAGATCATAATGAGAAACTAGAATAGATTCTAGATGAGACAACAAAAAGAGGTTAGAGACGACTCAATAAATGTCTAAGGATTTACCTTCGATCTCTTTGATAATTACCCGACTTGAGTTATGAGTATGAATGAGATTTCTTTTTCAGTAAGGAAGAATAAAAAAATGACTCAAATCCTAATTAATTGATGATTTTTATGGATCCGTTTTTTACTCTATACAGAAATTCGAATCATTCTTTCTCGAGCCGTACGAGGGGAAAGCCTCCTATACGTTTCTAGGGGGGGTATTGTTCGTGTATATCTATCCCGATGGGCTATCTATCGAATCGTTGCAATTGATGTTCGATCCCGAAGAGAAGGAAGAGATCTTTGTAAAGTGGGTTTTTACGATCCGATAAAAAAACAAACTTATTCAAATGTTCCTTCTATTCTATATTTCCTTGAGAAAGGTGCTCAACCTACACGAACTGTTCATGATATTTCAAAAAAAGCGGAAGTATTTAAGGAACTTCAAATTAATAAAACGAAATGAAATTTCTGAAATACAAAAAGGGAATATCTAGCTTTGTGTAATTTTTTTTTTCCACCGTTCCTTTTTTTCTTGCTCTATTCATATTTATTCACTATTGCTAACACACGATCCCATATCATATAACGACAAAAAATCTCTTCTATTGACATGAAACGAATAGAAAAAAAAAGGATCGAGTGAATAGTAGTGCCAATCCAACACAAGTCCTTATTTTGTTTATGTTTATGGAATTTGTTTTTCAACATTCAATTCATATTGACAACGGCGTATCGGTCGATTTATAATAGGATCGTGGATAAATAAAGGGATCTATTGTTCTACGTCCCATAAGTTTGTTTCTTTCCTTCACTCAAATAATGGCTTCGAAAGATTCGCTGTGATAGAAGAAGTCTTTTCTTAATTTCATTTCATGAAAAAAAAATGATAAAAAAGGAATGTCCGTAAATTATCTCTATTTATCCGTGAATCTGTTGTATTTTCATCTGATCTGAACATTTTTACGTTTTTAATTGATCAACAAATGTTTCTTTTCGATTTGTTGCTGGTTCAATGTTTTGCTTGGGTAGAACAATCCAATCTCTTTGTTTTATTTTTTTATTTAGATAGTATCTACATACCATATTTACACGGGTTGCTAACTCAACGGTAGAGTATTCGGCTTTTAAGTGCGGCTATGATCTTTTACACATTTGGATGAAGCAACGGATTCGTCCATACCATTGGTAGAGTTTGTAAGACCACGACTGATCCTGAAGGGAATGAATGGAAAAAACAGCATGTCGTATCAATGGAGAGCTCTGGGAATATTTCATCCTTAACCAGGGCGGTACAAAATCTTGTCTTGATTTTTGTAACGGTACCAAATCAATTCACAGTTGGGTCGCGTGAATAAATGGATAGAGCCCTAAAGGTTCCAATGCTAAGGAAACCAAAAGCAACGAGCTTCGGTTCATAATTCGAATGATTACCCGCTCTAATTAGATGTTAAAAATGGATTAGTGCCTAATGCGGGAAAGAATTCTCCTATGAGTAGATCATCGATTCCTTTTTTTTTCATGAATCCTAACTATTAACCATTCTTTCTCTATTATAGAGTATGGAGTGGAGACGAGTGTGTAGAAGAAACGGTATACTGATGAAGAGAATTTCTTCCAAAGTCAAAAGATCGATTGGGTTGCAAAAATAAAGGATTTCTAACCATCTCTTGTAACTATAATGAACACAAACAAATTGGATGGAAAGAGAGGATCCATTGCTTGGGATGTACTCCCCCTCTTCAGGGTATCTACTATTTATTACTAAAATACCTTGTTCTGACCGTATCGCACTATGTATCGTTTGATAATCCAAGAAATCCCTCGTGCCTTTGGTCCAAGGGGACCAAGTAGAATTTCAAATGGAGGAATTACAAGGATATTTCGAAATAGATAGATCTCGGCAACAATGCTTCAGTTATCCGTTTCTATTTCAGGAGTATATCTACGCACTTGCTCATTATTATGCTTTAAATGGTTCGATTTTTTACGAAACTATGGAAAATTTAGGTTATGACAATAAATCCAGTTCACTAATTGTGAAACGTTTAATTACTCGAATGCATCGACAGAATCGTTTGATTATTTCGATTAATGATTCCAACCAAAATCGATTCTTTGGGCACAACAAAAATTTGTATACTCAAACAGTATCAGAGGGCTTTGCAGTTATTATGGAAATTCCATTCTCGCTGCGATTAAGATTTTCTTTAGAAGAAAAAGAAATAGTAAAATCTCCTAATTTACGATCTATCCATTCAATTTTTCCCTTTTTCGAGGACAAATTGACACATTTAAATCATGTGTCACATATACTAATACCTCACCCCGTCCATCTGGAAATCTTGGTTCAAATACTTTACTCTTGGATACAAGATGCTCCCTCTTTGCATTTATTGCGATTCTTTCTCCACGACTATCAGAATTCGAATAGTCTCCATGCTCCGAAGAAATCCATTTCCCCTTGTTCAAAAGAGAATCGAAGACTCTTTTTGTTCATATATAATTTTCATGTATATGAATGCGAATCGGTATTTGTTTTTCTCCGTAAACAATCTGATCATTTACGATCAACATCCTTTGGAACTGTTCTTGAGCGAACACATTTTTATGGAAAAATAGAACATCTTGTAGTAGTGCTTCGTACTGATTTTCATAAGACCCTATGGTTGTTCAAGGACCCTTTTATGCATTATGTCAGATATCAAGGAAAATCCATTCTGGCTTCAAAGGGGACTTATCTTCGTATGAAGAAATGGAAATCTTACCTTGTCCGTTTTTGGCAATCTCATTTTTACTTGTGGTCTCAACCGGACAGGATCCATATAAACCAATTATACAATCATTCTTTCTATTTTCTGGGCTATCTTTCAAGTATACGACGAAATCCTTCGGTGGTAAGGAGTCAAATGTT